TACATTAGATCCCCCCAAGAGTTCTTTCCTTATGGAACTACAATACAAAACAAAGATGGGATTCTTTAATATGGAAAGAATATAGAACCTAAAAGGGTATAAAAGGGTAATAGAAGTTGCTCTTCTTTGAATCGAGTTGGTCCGAAATCAAATTCAAATAAAGAAATAAAAGAAAATGAAAATATTCAATATTTTGAGATTTTTTGAAAAAGTCAAGGCTTTCTTTTTTTTTTTAGTGTCCGTCTATAATGACTGATAAATCAAGAACTTTCAATTGGAACTAAACGAATTCTTTCAATTTGTTTTTCTTACCGTCGTATCTGGATTGAGACTTAGGTAAATGTTTTATTCATATATGTAGTAAAAGAACATATCTAATTTAGCTCTTTCATGCCTATTCTAACTAGTTATTTTGGTTTTTTACTGGCTGCTTCAACTATAACCCCAGCTCTATTTATTGGTTTGAACAAGATACGACTTATTTGAAATGAATGAAATTCAATAAACAATTTACAAAAAGAAAAATCAAAGTCTCTCATAATATTTCATTTCAGGTATTCTATGGTTCCTTCCCGCGTCAATTGCCAATTCCTGTTCATTGAGATTCACGGATAATTCAGATTAATATTTAGGGATAGATCTTACCTCTCTTTTTATTCCCTAAAACAAATCGAAATGATTGAAGTTTTTCTATTTGGAATCGTCTTAGGTCTAATTCCTATTACTTTAACAGGATTATTTGTAACTGCATATTTACAATACAGGCGCGGTGATCAGTTGGACCTTTGATTGAGTAACATCTCTTTTTTTGATTGACCTCCTCCTTGTAGGAGGTCAAATTTCAGTTGCAATTCTACTTTGTTTTGTTAAATTATTTCATTTTAATTCGACAGAAAATAAACGGAATCACGCTCTGTAGGATTTGAACCTACGACATCGGGTTTTGGAGACCCGCGTTCTACCGAACTGAACTAAGAGCGCTTTCTTATATCATATCCTATAACAGTAGATACGATTGTAAAGAAAAGTATTTTTTTACCCCGGAGGAGTCTTGTGTACATATAGTATGTCAAAATGAAAGATTATGTCCCAAAAATTCCCGATCTTACTCAATGAATCCCTCGTAACTGTCCATAGGAGAAAGAATAGGTAGGGATGACAGGATTTGAACCCGTGACATTTTGTACCCAAAACAAACGCGCTACCAAACTGCGCTACATCCCTTTTAAAAATTGTTGTACAGTGTCATTGTATAAAATCCATGTCTTGTTTTCCACACATCCTTCTTTTTTGCTCTTATAGGTAGAGAATGTTCTTGTCATCTTTTTTAGGGGGGCGGCAAAATTGAATCTGCTGGGTCGTTGTACATATGCATTTTAGTTAGTAATTCCTAATTCTAATTTCATTTCAAGCAAAAACAAATGATCTTGAACTAAAAGATCGGGTTATCTATGATCTATGTATTAGAATATCGAACTAGAACTATATATGTATTACAATATACAATACAAATAAATAATTCAAATAAATAAGAAAAAAAATAAAAGAAGAAGGAGGATTTTCAATGCGAGATATCAAAACATATCTCTCAACGGCACCTGTGCTAACCACTCTATGGTTTGGGTCTTTAGCAGGTCTATTGATAGAAATTAATCGTTTATTTCCGGATGCCTTGTCATTCCCTTTTTTTTAATCCTGTTTGAATTCTTGTATTGATCTGTGAAGAAATGAAGAATATTTGAGATACAATTCTACGTAACATGTCTCCAATTTCGCTCCCTTTTTCTTTCCTATCCTAAAAAGAAAGAGAAAGAGTGTATCGAACTTCAGTCAAAATACAGTGAATCTACGATAGAATTTGGGGGAAAAGAAATGGAAATGTGGATCCAGTCGTTTAGGGGCGGTTACACGAAATTCTAAATATAGATATAGAAAGAAGAAAATACTGAGATTAGGATAGGAATAATTCATAGTTAGAAAAAATTGTATTAATGAATTATTACGATATTCTTAATATTCTTCTATTAATGAATATGACTCTCTTTCTTTATAGTTATAGTAATTAATAGTGATTATCTTTTCTATTATAGTACTTCGAAGTCATTCGAATTCTAATAATTCGAAAAAGAAAAGATTTACGAATTTTATTTCTAGTTAGTAACTTTTATTAATATAGATATAGAATATAGATTATTTTTTTATTTTCTTTTTATTTGGTTTGGGTCAAAAAGAAAATGAAGAGAGTTCTAAAGTGAAGTCGATCAAAAATGAAAAGGAGGTTCATGGCCAAGGGTAAAGATATCAGAATTATAGTGATTTTGGAATGTACCTGTTGTGTTCGAAAGGGTGTCAATAAAGAATCGCCGGGCATTTCTAGATATATTACTCAAAAGAATCGACACAATACACCCAATCGATTAGAATTTAGAAAATTTTGTCGCTATTGTCAAAAGTATACGATTCATGGGGAAATAAAGAAATAGATGGAACGGAATGCGTGTGTGATTTTTCCAAGTAGCGGGAAGAGTAAGAACTTTACATCTTAACATTAACATATATAATACAAACCAAATCCTATTTTGGTCGAATCTTAAATGAATAAGAAAAAAAGATAGGATTCTATTTTCTAGATCCTTTTATATATAAGGAATAAACAAACAAGGAATAAGCAAACCATGGATAAATCCAAACAACCTTTTCGTAAATCCAAGCGATCTTTTCGTAGGCGTTTACCCCCAATTGGATCGGGGGATCGAATCGATTATAGAAACATGAGTTTAATTAGTCGATTTCTTAGTGAACAAGGAAAAATCTTATCTAGACGGACGAATAGGTTGACCTTGAAACAACAACGATTAATTACTATTGCTATAAAACAAGCTCGTATTTTATCTTCGTTACCTTTTCGTAATAATGAGAAACAATTGGAGAGAGTGGAGTCGATCCCTAGAACTACTGGTCCTAGAACCAAAAATAAATAGAGATACTCCTCAAAACTCCAATAGGAAATCAAGCTCATATTAATGTTTTGCTCGAAAAAAAAAATAGAATCCAGATTTGATTCTTGTATTCTAAAAAAGGAAAAATGGGGAAGAAATCTTTTTTTCTTGAAAGATGTTCGTTTATTCCTACTACTCAAATCTTAATTTCTTTTTCTTCTATCTTCCCGGAGTCCATTCTCCGGGAAATCCTGTTTCAATCATTCTTGTTTCCTGTATAATAGATTCTATTAAGATTCTTTTATTCCTTTATTTGATTTTTATTTGATTTTTGATTGATTATTTTATTTGAAATGATATCAAAACAATTCTTATTTGATAGGGCTATTTGCGCAAGTATTTTACGATTCAGAAGCAATTGTCTCTTGTACAGATTGTGGATGAATAGGCTATAACTATAGAATATTCTATCCTCACGAGTTACCGCATTTATCCGAGTGATCCACAAACGACGAAAATCTCTCTTTTTCCTGCTCCTATCTCGATGAGAGGAAACCAAAGCTCTCATTCTTTGTTGAGTAGTCGTTCGAGTAAGTCTTGAATGAGCCCCTATAAAGGTTGATGCAAATAAACGAATCTTTTTTCGACGTCTTCGAGCTGTATATCCTCGTTTAACTCTGGTCATTGAATCAAATGAAACTTTCTTGAATAACTAATTGATTTCTCTTCTTTCAGTCATCCTTTTCCTCCGGTCGATTAATAACAAAACGGATTCTTCCGATATATAAAATCTAAATTCCAATGGCTTTTGCGACTATGACCTTCCCGACCACGATTTTTTCTTTCTTCATTTTTTCTTTCTTCAAAGTATCTCGCCTGGAAATAATAAATTCGACTGCTACTAAAGAAAAAAGAATAGTGGGTTCTCTCGTTTCTATGGCAACTTCTGAAACGGTGAGGTCCTCTCTATACACCGGAGCCTCTTCTTTCATTTCATCGAATTTTCTTGTGAACTTGTATAGTTCACACTCTTTGGCTCTACCCATCCATTTTTCAATTCTAATTAGAAAGTAATAGTCCTTTTCACAAAAAAGCTATCCATACAGTGACGGCATTTCATTCTGAAAGTTGGCTACGTAGCTGACCCTGTTAGTCCGTTTTTTCAAGAATAGGAATAGGAGCATAACCTTTTTCCTCCGCTTAATGGATAACTATTTGTTACCAATGGAGAATTCCTTCTCATCTCAAATGGAGTGATTGGATTTGCACCAATAGAAACCATAAATTCATAACATAATTAGGTAGATGATAGATCTTCATTTTTATATATTTATATAATAGTCAATTAGATAGCCGTCTTCCACTCTATCTATCCTAATTCATCGGTAGTGGTCGTTGATACTGGAAAAGATTTTTTCATTTCTTCAAACTCATGATCTGAACTGAACGAGTCGCACATACACCCTAGTACATGTTCCTCGACGCTGAGGACATCCTCGAAGAGCGGGAGATTTCGTGACATTTCTTATTGGCTGTCTTGCGTTTCTAATAAGTTGTTTAATGGTTGGCATGGCATGTCTATAGAATCTAATTCTAGATAGAATAGAGCGGGTTGGCTTAGATCGATCTTAACCTGATGGTTGATGATTATGAATGATTTCTATTCACACGGAAATCTCAAATTTTGAAATGGAATTCGTATATTTCTACGGAATCCCCAGTATTTTAATTTTCGACCGCTACAAGATCAACGATGCCATGAGCTTGGGCTTCTGTTGCTGACATAAAAACATCCCTTTCCATATCTTCGGATATAACCCATAAAGGGTTGCCCGTTCTTTGTACATAAACTTTTGTGAGAGTTTCGCGAAGTTTCAATAGTTCTTCTGCTTCCAGGATAAATTCCCCTGCTTGTGCCTCGTAAAAAGAACTAGCAGGTTGGTGAATCATAACCCTGATGATATTGATATAACATCATGAACGGTTCTTCTATCTATATATCGCACGATTGGGTTAAAGTAAGGGGGAATCAAAATAACAATAAAAAATAGAATTAAACAA